TGTAAGGCTTGTTGCAAAACTTGTTGTCGGACCTGATTAATTGTTCTTTGTTTTTCAAAAAAAAGAGTTTCATTTTTGTAATTTTCTAATCGTTCCAAACTATTGCAAGTAGCATTAATCAAATTTACTTTTTCTCGTTCTATCTCGGAGTATCCATTCGTTCGATACTCATCTGCTTCGATTTCCACTTTCCGTAATCTAACCCGAGCTCTTTCGAGCTGTTCAATGGCTCTTTTACGTAATTCTTCTGAATTTCGAATAGTACTCAAGATCCTCTGTTTTCGCTTATCTAATAAATCATTTAATGAAAGTAGATTATCTTTCCATTCATTTCACAACTATCATATCTCTTCCCGAACCAAACATGAATCTTTCGATTCATTTGGCTCTCACGCTCAATTGTTTCTTTTATCTTTTCTTTGATTGATGGGCATTCCCCATATCTTTGAACGGAATGAGCCTATCCTCTCTTTTCTGTTCGTATATCGAAACTGATCTAACATCAGAATCTTAGGAGGACTCTTCAGACCAGACAAAAAATAAAAAATTGTCAGCAAAGTTGTTTCTTTATTTGTTCTTTATTTACAACTTATTTCCAAAAAGAAAAAAAAAGATTTTAAAGAAAAAAGAATTCTATTCTTTCTTCTTTATATGCTATGATAAATTAGATCAAAATTATAATAGATAATAATAATATATAATTGAATAGAATTTTGAACTTCATTATCATTATTATTAGAATGAGATTTCAATTTTTTTATCCAAAAAATTCTCTTTTTTATACAAATAGAATACATAGGTCGTCGATTCGGCAGTGGATAAAAAAAGGGGGGGAGATACCCATCTTTCCAGTTAATGGTTCAAATAATTTTATCCATATGAGTGTTCTACATCGGATAAATTCCCAATTATTCCTTTTTTATCATCTTTAAACCTTTTTGTTACTAACGTAGCGGTAGAAAGAGTACCATACTATGCTGTGCCTGGACTTCAAACAATTTATCTTTAACCATGTAAAAGACCTCAACATTATTGGTTGATAGAGAAGAGAATCAAAGTTCATTTATCAATTAGTCACGAAATGCTATGGTTCTTACATATGATCTCTGAATGAAATCCAATTCCGAAGTAATTCGTCGAGATTATGCACCCTTTGTTCCTATTTCTGCTATAAAAAAGAATACATAAATATAAAGAAAGTGCAGCCGGTGAAATCCAACCTATTCTTGAAATACACAACTCGCACACACTCCCTTTCCAAAAAAAATCAATACACCCAGCACTACGCTTAGATTTATTGGATTTGTTGCTAAAATATCGGTATTAAGCTCGAAACTCCCAGCGGAGGGCCAGTGCTCCACGGAAACAAAAGAATCGGTTATATTTTTCATAAGCTCTCCCCTTATAGATAGGACTAACAAAGAACAGAGTTCTTTTTGTATCACTCCGCTTATTATTCTCAAATTTATTATTTATGGTTATGTTTTTATTCTACGATGAAATTAAACATTAAACAAAAGGATTTGCAAATAAAAGAGCTAATGCCACGACCAGTCCATAAATTGTTAAAGCTTCCATAAAAGCCAGACTAAGTAATAAAGTACCTCGTATTTTACCCTCTGCTTCTGGTTGTCTCGCAATACCTTCTACGGCTTGGCCCGCAGCAGTACCTTGACCGACCCCAGGTCCGATAGAAGCAAGCCCTACAGCCAATCCAGCAGCAATAACGGAAGCAGCAGAAATAAGTGGATTCATGGTAAGTTCCTCGCACCAAAAAAAAGAAATGGTTAATGATACAACCAACCAATGAATTAGTACTTAATCTACTTATTTTTCTACTTCTACTTTTACTATTTACTACACTTATTTTTTATTTTTTGATCTTTATCACCAAAATCTATCGGGTCGAAGTAACTAAAAACTCCAAATGGAATTCAGAATATTACTGAATTGTCAGAACTACTTTGATATACCGTTTTTACTTTCTACCTTATCTAATATGTATACAGTTTTAGTCATTGCGTTTCCTTGTTTAGAAACTATTCTATTCTTTCTCTTTCATTTTTCATTCAATTCACAATCATAGACAAAATAGAAAAAGGACTGATATGGAAATTCATCTAAATGCAGTGGACTAAAAAAAAGAGATAGGGGTAATTACTATCTAACTAGTAAATAACATATACTTTTATTCTTCCATAACGTAAATCACCTGCACTTTTTATTCTATTAAATCGTATTCTGGAACCATTCTTCGAAACATACATAAGGATTTATACTCATAAGCATTACATATACATATATGTAGTAGGAGTCCCGACCCTTCTTTCTCTTCCAAATTTCATCTATCTTTCTTCATATATACATTCATATATACATACATGTAGCTATTTGCATTTTATTCTCCAACCTAGTGGATTATATTGAACCCCCCTTGAATTGGGATAAGCTTCAAAAAAAACTATTTCGAAAGTTAGTCAATGATGACCCTCCATGGATTCACCTATATAAGCCGCAGCCAAAGTTGCAAAAATAAGAGCTTGAATACCGCTTGTAAATAATCCAAGAAACATGACAGGTATAGGAACTACTGAAGGCACTAAAGAAACAAGAACAACAACCACTAATTCATCAGCCAATATATTCCCGAAAAGTCGAAAACTAAGAGATAAAGGTTTTGTGAAATCTTCTAGAATATTAATTGGTAAAAGTATTGGAGTTGGTTGAATGTATTTCCCAAAATATCCCAATCCTTTTTTGCTAAGACCCGCATAGAAATATGCCACTGACGTGGGTAAAGCTAAAGCAACAGTAGTATTTATATCATTCGTGGGCGCAGCTAACTCCCCATGAGGTAACTTTATGATTTTCCAAGGTAAAAGAGCACCTGACCAGTTAGAAACAAAAATAAATAGGAACATCGTTCCTATAAAAGGAACCCAAGGACCATACTCCTCTCCAATCTGAGTTTTGCTCAAGTCTTGAATAAATTCAAGGACATATTCGAAGAAATTCTGACCGTCGGTCGGAATGGTTTGTGGATTTCGAACAGCTATGATGACTGAACCTAATAAGATAGCAATTACAACCCAAGAAGTTATAAGTACTTGGGCATGAATTTGTAAACCTCCTATTTGCCAATATAAATGTTGGCCTACTTCTACACCTGATATATCGTATAATCCTTTGAGTGTTTTAATGGAACATAGTATAAAATTCATATTGTCCTCTAACAGAAATCAAACTTTAAAAAAGTAATTATTTTGATTCAACCATCTCTTTCTCAATTCATCTATGTTCATTCATGAATTTAAGTTATGAATCGTATATTTCGGATACCAAGAAATCACATAAAAAAAATACCAATCATTTTATCTTTTAAATATTCTTCAATATTCAAAACATAGTTCAAACTCCAAAAGATGCAAACCAAAATAGTAACAATCAAAGAGAGTTCAGCAAAAACAAACTAATCTTCTTCTTTCTTCTTCTTAATGATAAGAGTAATGATAAGATATTCAACCATTTTTTATATAACTAGAACGGCCCTCACAAATTGCAGATACTAATTTTGTAAGAATCAATCGAATCGAAGCTATAGCATCATCGTTGGCCGGAATAGAAATATCTGCAAGATCTGGGTCACAATTTGTATCGATTAAACAAATCGTCGGAATACCCAAAATAACACATTCTCGAAGAACCGTATATTCTTCTTGCTGATCAACGATAATTACAATATCGGGTAATCCCGTCATATATTTGATCCCACCCAGATATGTTTGCAAGGTAGATAACTTTCTCTTCAACATTGCTGCATCTCCTTTGGGAAGACGATTGAGTTTCCCCATCTTTTGTTCTGCTCTTAAGTCCCTGAATTTCTGAAGTCTTGTTTCTGTAGTAGACCAATTCGTTAACATACCACCAAGCCATTTTTTATTAACATAATGGCATCGAGCCTTTATTGCTGCTGATGCTACTAAATCCGCTGCTTTCTTTTTGGTGCCAACGATTAAGAATTTTTTTCCCCTACTTGCTGCATCAAAAACTAAATCGCAGGCTTCTGATAAAAAACGAGCGGTTATAGTAAGATTTGTAATATGAATACCTTTACGCTTTGCAGAGATGTAAGGAGCCATTCTAGGATTCCATTTATTAGTACCATGACCAAAATGAACTCCTGCTTCCATCATTTCTTCCAAATTGATGTTCCAATATCGTCTTCCCATTTTCCCACACTTTCTCTTTTTATTTTTTTTTCAAAGAGATTCATTACCTTGTGAAATAAATAATTGTTCCAACGGAACCTTCTACCAGGATTTACCTTTGATCTACGACCCAAACCATGAATTTCATTCTTTCTTTTTGATTTCATTGATTACGAAATCCATAATTGGACCAGAGAGTTAAAGTAAAAAGAATGAACCTATTTTTAGGAATTAGTAAATTAAATTACGTAAATGATTGGTCTGATGTCTCATGGAAAGTGTTTGGGGAATAAGAACAAAATAATTCTCTATGGTGTAACAAAATATCTCTCATTTCCAACTCAAATAGATTCTTCCTTTTTATTTTCAAATGAATGTTTTTGTCTTTCTTTGAACGATGTACTAATTTTTTGAATCCGGTACCAACTGGTATAATCCCCCCCAAAACAACGTTCTCTTTCAGGCCTTTCAACCAATCAATACGACCTCGTAGAGCAGCTTTTGCTAAAACTCGAGAAGTTTCTTGAAAACTCGCTTCGGATATGAAACTTTGAGTATTCAGAGATGACTTTGTTATTCCCAATAAGATTGCCCGATAAAAGATCGCTTCGTCCAAAACGCGCCCTGCTCGCTCTGCTCGCAACAATCCAATAAGTTCCCCAGGTAAAAAAACATTAGACATTCCATCTTCTGAAACCAAAACTCTTGATGTTACTTGACGTACAATAATTTCTATATGTCTATTATGGATCTGTACCCCTTGGGATCGATAAACCTTTTGGATCTTATTAACCAAAGAGATACGACTTTGGGCTATGGTTAATTCAGCTCCAATCAAGAATCCCCAGGGGATCCCAAGAATTCTTCGGATACGTTCGTCCCAACCTTCAACTCTTCTTTCGAGGTTCATCGATATTGAATCAATCGAACGAACTTCTAAGATTTGTTCCACTTTTGGAAGACCTTGCGTTATGTCACCAGATCTCGATTTTTCATATATAAATGTAATTAATGTATTTCCTTCAGAAAAGGTTTCCCCATAATGGCCATGTACAGTTGCTCCTGGAGTGACCAAATAGGGCTTAGCTGATCTTATAACTAAAGAGTCAACATGAACAATGAAAATTTGACCAGATTTTTTTATGCGTGATCCGTATTTCAATAGACATACATTTTTACAAAGGAATTGTCCAAGGCTAATTATTGTCCATGCCTCTTCACAAGAATCGTGATGGAGAAAACACCAATTCGAATGGAATGAATTCCAAATGATGTTACTGCATGAATCGGGATTATAAATCCTACTATTTTCATCTAGGAAACAGTATTTAAATGGAAGTACTTGAAGCACTTGGAAAGTCTGTTGAAAATTTTCAAATAAAAAATCTTTCTTTAAAAAGACTTGATTATAAGTTCTTAAATAGTAAGATGAACAAAATTTTACTATTTTAGGTACAATAGTACCTAAAGGACCCAACAAATACCTAATTGGAGTCATGGGATCCGATTCTTTTGTCGTATTATTATATCTCGAAGTATTGAAGGGGCCAATTTGAGAACAATTGGATGATGACAAAATTATGAAAGATTGGCATTCCTTATTTCGATTCAACAACGTACCGAGAGTTCCCTTATGTTGGGGAAATGATTGAATCTTCGCCTTGGAATCAAAAGGATTTCTATGGGTACGATCTAATTCATTATTGGAAATAAATCCTGAACCTGCCGTATCATACCTTTTTTCGGTATACGAAATAGTGGACTTTACTAACTCAATTCGGATGAAATCACGAAGCAGATCATTTGCCCTTATTTCAACAAAAGAAGCATGAACCTCTTCTTCTATAGAACTCTTTTTTTCTTGGTCCCAAGTCAATACTAAGCAAGCCCGAACTAATTGAATACTTGTGTGAGAAATTCCTCGAATTGACTTGCCATTTCCATAAAGTATATAATTGACAATTCGAAGTTGGACATTATCCTTTTCTTGCAAGAGATCCTGAGAGAAAAGTGTTGCTAAATTTATCCCATCAGCTATTTCATATGTGACTACGGGCCGAACCAAAACAAAATACTTTTTTTTGGTAGGTGTAATCCGTTGGACATAGATCCAATTTTTCAATTTTTTTGATCCTTTAGAATTTTTTTTTTCCATTCCTGGTGGTATCAAAATGCCACTGTGCCTAGATATTTTATCCACCTCTCCAGAAAAATGAATATCTCCAGAAAATATTTTCAGTTCCATACTTTTTTTTTTTCTCTCCACTCGGACTAATCCACCTATTCGACTTCTTGTATTTATATTTAAAGCAAGTCGTGTATCTACTCCAATGATACTATTGTTCCGGACCATTATGGGCGAAGATCCGGGTAAAATATGCACTTCCTCGGGAATGAAAAAAAGTTGATCTACTTTCATTTGCATTTGGTATTTCGGACTAAATTCTTTTGCTCCTCGATACTCAATCAAATCCTCTTTTTTTACGATTGAATCTACTTCGACAATCCCATATTTAGTAATTCCCGAACTGCTTCTTCTGTATCGCGGATCATCAAAATAAGCAATAATACTATTTCTACGTAAAATACCATTTATAGGTATTTGAATCGAAATACCAAAACAGGGTATTAGTTTCTTTTCTTGTTCTTGATCATATTGTAAGGGAATCACGAATCTATTTCTTCGCTTTTTCGCCAAGGAATTCTCTTGACGAATATAAGTAGAAGGCTCTATGAGATTACAATGACCCTTGGATATAATTCGATAAGGTTTTGAATAATCAAAAATTTCCCTATATTTTTTACCAAAAGTATCCAAAAATTTATGTCTTACTTGATCATTAGTCAGTGAGAGATCAAAGATATATCTTTCTTCGAGAGAAAAAGAATTAGCATTCATTTGATCTTGATCCTTGTGGAGTGAAAAAGACACTATATTGGATCTGCATAGACCTCCTGCTAATATCCATAAATGACTTGTTTTTGGTAATAAGTGAACATTACTATATGGATATTCGGTCGCATGATAGCCATCAGTACTCCAGTGCATTTCTCCTTCTGACTCAGAATAAATATGTTTTTGAACTCTCTCTTTAAAATGAAAAGTGGACGTTCCGGTACGAATCTCGGCAATCACTTGTTCTGATTCTACATATTGATCATTTTGAACTAAAATCAAACTTTTTGTTGGAATATTCACATTATGTAGAATATCTCGACTCTCAATAGTTACATACAAGTCTATAAAACATAGAAAAGCAGGATGCCCATGACGAGTACGTGTGGGATGAAC